ATAATGAGACATGAGGAGGACTACTATGTCACTACAGGTGGACTACTCCTAATACGTGCAATTAGTCATTTTGCTAATCAATAAATGTTCAACTTCCTAACTTAACTATAAGTCAGAATAATCAGAATTCGTTATAATGGTGGTTATCCTTTTCTTTTTAGAAAAAATAATAGAGATATTTTCTGCTGAAAAACGAAGGCTAAAACTTGAGTTTAGTGGAAAAAAAAAAAGCCCTTTATCGGATTTGAACCGATGACTTACGCCTTACCATGGCGTTACTCTACCACTGAGTTAAAAGGGCCATTTTATTCAATTCATGAATTAGCCATTTTTTTTCCATTATGAGTCTACTGCATATATGTATATATGTACTATATGTACATAATATATACGTATATGCATAGGAGTTCATTCAGGAACAATAAATTGGATTTACTCCAAAAGTAGATAAGATTATTATTTCGAATTTTGGAAAAAAAAAAAAATTCGAAAAAATCATAACATAAAAGTAGGAAAGATTTTTTGGATCTAGTCATACCATTAGACTATATTGACAATTCCAAAAAACTGCTCATACTATCATCATAGTATGATGATGGTCGGGCGTATATGCCCCTATCGTCTAGTGGTTCAGGACATCTCTCTTTCAAGGAGGCAGCGGGGATTCGACTTCCCCTGGGGGTAGGGTACTATGAAAGGAAGTTGATCATAGATTATTGATAAGCCTAGAATGAATTCTTCCTGGGTCGATGCCCGAGTGGTTAATGGGGACGGACTGTAAATTCGTTGGCAATATGTCTACGCTGGTTCAAATCCAGTTCGGCCCAATAATTCACCGCTCCATGAATATGATATAACCAATTTGTCTTCCATAAACGGAAATGCCTAATCTGTAGAAATAAAGAGAAAGGATCAATTTTTTTTCTCTATCCCTATTTTTCTCTTTCTGATCTTTCTAAGGATCTAATTCATGATACTTTACTTAATTAAGTAAAGTATCATGAAAAGCAAACAAAAAAGTTGAGTTCTTTTTTCTCATTGAAAGATTGATTATCCACTTTTGGCCGTAAAATAATTATTGGTTACTAGTAATCCGTGTCACTCTCGCTATAGCCCATATTATATGTGGATATGATATCAGTATATCATTCCTGTCTTTCTTACAATACGACGACTAGGACTAGAATGTTCTTATGATTACATTAAGAATATGTAACATTAAGAATATGTATGCCATACACCTCGCTGGGATTGTAGTTCAATTGGTCAGAGCACCGCCCTGTCAAGGCGGAAGCTGCGGGTTCGAGCCCCGTCAGTCCCGAACTAGGATCCGATGAATTTATCAATTCATCTCTCTCTTTTCACGGAAAAGGGGGACAGGAAGCAAGATCTAATCCCCAGTGGGGATCCTTATTTCTTTTGTTTTTTATTTCGCATTTATCATCACACAAATATGGATACGGGAATTTCAAATCTTTCCACTACTCCCGATTGATAAAGGAGAGACATATCATATGTACATTAGTACAATCGGTGGTATTACTATATTCAGTATTTTAAGAGATAGCATCCTCGTCTTACTTTCTTTTTTGATTGTTCTTGATCAATGAAATGGAGTAGAGTGATCCTATTTTACCGGGAGTACATACAAAAATGGTATTCATTTATTGTACGATGGACAATGAACTTAACATAATTACCTCGACAGAGTACTTTTCAGGTTAAACCACACCTTTTCTAGTTCTGACTTTGTTTGTGTATCCTCAATGACTAATTGTAAACAATCTATCTCATTCTCATTCAAATTGCAGACATCATTTTTGATGTATGCATTCCAGTACAAATAAATACAAGAAAGAGGATACTAATAAAATAAAAGAAAAGACCGAGCAAGGACCCTTTTCAGTAAATTTGTTGGAATATTTGATCTTTTTTATTTAATCCCCTTTTTTCCATCTCACCTCGTTTGGGTCTGTGTGTGACCCATAGAATACCGGTCATATAATACCTCATAATTGTAAGTATAATACACAGGAAGGAGAGTTGTATAAGATAAGGAAGACAGTAGGTTATAGAAAAGAAAAAGTGGAAGAGGATGAAAAATCCAATGGGATTCCTGATACAATAAAAAATCCCATTTCGTAATTAGTATGGATAAAGGATCTTCCCATGTTATACTATTCAATTCTCGACGATGAATCGATTTGATAGATCAGATATTGTTATTCATAATATTGATCCTATTCAGTATCATCAGGATCAATTCATCCCAATGAATTTACAGGAGTTAAATTTCTCATCTCTATGGGATTACATCCCGAGTTATTGCGAAGAAAAAAAAAAAGAAATAATGAAATTATGGAAGTCAATATTCTCGCATTTATTGCTACTGCACTGTTCATTCTAGTTCCTACTGCTTTTTTACTTATTATCTACGTAAAAACAGTCAGTCAAAATGATTAATTTGAATCTGAATTATTAGTTCTTATCAATCCTTTTTTCAATGATTGAAGAAATGAAAGAAAGGGATTAAAAGAAAATTCCAAGTCTTAAATGAAATGATCTGGTTGGAATCATAAAGTGTGGTAGAAAGGACTATATATAGTCCTTTCTACCACACTTTAGAGTATTTTATATTATCTAATATTGTATACAATGATATTATCATATAAAGTTGTATTGTATACAGATATATACTTTATCTAAATGGAGGGCTTATATAGATCAATTTACAATATGTATGTATATGATGTATTAGATGTACATCTAATCTAAATAGTAGACTAGTACATCGAAATAGCAGTCTAATCCTATTTCTTTTTTTCGCTACATCCACTCGATTTCGATCAACCCAAAATAATCGAAGGCCAATTCTTCTAATTCCTAGGTTTCTTATAATTTTATATATAGGTTCCGGGATCCATCAAAAGAATCAATAGAGGAAGAATAGTATAGGAATATACTATAGCAAAAGAAAACAAAACCAAGGAATTTTTTGGATTTCCCATCCCAAGAAGTCATTGATTGAGCCATTAACAGATCATTTACGAAGTTCTATGGTAACTTCTTCAGATTTTGAAAGGAAGTAGATTAGTAAAGGGGACTCGGACCATTTTTCATGCTTAAACATGACATGAGATAAGTCAAAAAAGCATAAAAGAATCTCTAGGAGTCTAAAATGTTAAATGTATAATATGTGGTGGATCACTCAGCAGAAGAAAGATCTAATTTTATTATGTGTAGAACCTCTTTGGACAACCACTAGTCACTTCCAGTAGAAAGTAAGTATCGTCGTAATCTAATAGCAGAACGATTTGTTCTTAGAACAGTGAAAGTAAAGAAAGAGAGAAACAAATAAAGAAAAAACTAGGGATTGGTTTTTTCTCATTGTAATATCCATAATTCTGGTAAGAACAGGTTTATCCAAACAGAATATTTAGGAGGAATTCGGTTGGAAAAAATTTCCTATCATGCGTAGATTTGAGTTTTGAAATACAACTAAACTATACTATAGTAATCATTCGTTGTTTGATCGAATGGTTATTATTCATTATTGTCTTTCCAGTATAATTTTGAAAGAGAGACAAGCTTTTAAAAACTAAAGCTTCGAAAAACGATCAATTAAACAATTGATACAATTCGATTACTCAATCGATTACTCAATCGATTACTCAATCAATTATTAATATACCTAGAGTCCACTCCTTCCCCATACTACGAGTGAAAGGGAAAACGTAAAGACTACCATTAAAGCAGCCCAAGCGAGACTTACTATATCCATGTGAATTATATCTCCTATTTCTATGAAGGAATTATTCCATTACTGATCAATAATCATAGTAGAATCAATGGCGCAGAGTCAAAATAGGATTCTGACTTAAGGCTATTGATGAACCAATTCAATGAATCCACTCGTAACAGATTCTTTATAGGATTTCTGGTAGAATTGGGAAGTATTAAGTAAAAATACGATACACACACCTTTTCCTTGCAAATTGCAAAGGAATGCTCCTAATGGAACATGTGGGAATAGTAAGACCTATTGTTTGTTTTGTTACCTTTCTTTCATAAGCAAAAATATCAAAAAAAATATACCATCAAGATAGATAACTATCTATTGGATACCTACATTTCCTATTTGATCTAAGCCTTACTGTCTTTCTTTCTGTGAAAGAATGGGGAGACATCACTACCATTATTACATACATTTTTTTTGTAATCTCCTTACACGACCAAAGAAATCTTTTTTTTTTTTTTACTTTTACTCTGTTATTCTATAAGATAAGAGCCGATCAACCATCCTGATTGAATGTTTGAGTACTCGGAGTCTCTCGTAAGTATGGATACAAAGTATCTTCAGTCCTTTCCACAACTCCTAAATTGATTTCCCATCAGCCTATCCAATCTAATTCCAGACAGAGTCAGTAGACCCTTAGTGTAGGTAGTGTAAGATAATTAGAAAGTCTTGATAGTCTTTCGTATAATCTTTTCTTCAATCCTAGGAGCAAAAATGGAATGTCCTTTAGGAACCTTTGGATACCAAGATTTCTAACCTCTTACTTTCGTAGTTCTGGAATTAATAAGTAAGCCTTACCTCATCCCTATTGGTATATCTGTTTGGGCCGCTACCCAGAACCTAAACAGAGCCAGATTTTGAGAAAGCAACTTACAGTCTTTTATAGAACTATGTATTCTATAAATCAAGTATCGACAAGCCCTGTCCTTTGCCTTTGCTTATGCAGGGCAAGAATTTGTCGAGTTCTATTCTATCAGTAGAATAAGAAATTCTAAGTATTTTGTTGATCAGGCGACACCCAGATTTGAACTGGGGATAAAGGATTTGCAGTCCCCTGCCTTACCGCTTGGCCATGCCGCCAAATCCGATCCAAAATCGATGAAAATATTATTCATCCACATTTTTTTACTAATTGTTTGTTTTTTCAGAGGGGGGATTACTGAACCCTTTTTTTCTTTTTTATTTGTTTTTTGATCTTGAATCT